GAGGAACGTTTTTTTATGTTTTAAGAAAAAATTTTATTTACTGGATAGTTGTACATTTCAATTTGAATTAGAGATTCCGTGTACAAGGTTCTTAACTGCATATGCATCTGATCATTTATGTATTACCATTTTAGATTACAATAAAAGAAGGAAGGAGATTTTTCAATGCGAGATCTAAAAACATATCTTTCCGTGGCACCGGTATTAAGTACTCTATGGTTCGGGTCTTTAGCAGGTCTATTGATAGAGATTAATCGTTTTTTCCCAGATGCATTGACATTCCCCTTTTTTTGATTCTAGTTATTGATATACGGTACCAAATAACGGAGATTCGAGATACAATTAAATATTTGTGACTAATCTTTTGCCCCCTTTTTCTCTTTTTTCCCTTTTTCCTTTTAGAATAAGAGGGAGGAAAGAGAAAAAAAGAAAAGGTGTATTCAACAGCTTCGAGACTTGGGTTCAAGTTTGAATTAAATAAATTATTCAATTCAAAAATTAACTAGGGATGGAGGTAGAATAAACAGGGTGGGGCTTAGATCTAGGACAAGACTCTTATACAAGGTACTTAAATGTAAATGAAATACTGTGATTTTAATTTGAAATAAAGTTTAGAAATTTTTTTAGTATATTGATTGCAGCGAAAGTTTTCATAATTGGATTTCAAGTTAATAACTTCTATTTATCCTTCCTTCCTTCTTCTTCGTTTCGGATCGAAAATAGAAGAGTTGAGTAAATCAAAAATCCAAAGGGGGTTCATGGCCAAGGGAAAAGATGTCCGAATAACGGTTATTTTGGAATGTACCGGTTGTGTTCGAAACGGTGTTAATAAGGTATCAACGGGTATTTCCAGATATATTACTGAAAAGAATCGTCACAACACGCCTAATCGATTGGAATTGAGAAAATTCTGTCCATTTTGTTACAAACATATTATTCATGGGGAGATAAAGAAATAGATCGAATCGAGCACTTGTATGTAACCCTTCCAAGGAAGGGTAAAAATGACATTTCTATATAGAACATAGTTAAATATTATATATATAACATAATTAAATATAAACAAACCAAATCCTATTTCTTCTAATTCATTTTAGATCCGACCTAAATAGGATTTTCGGGATAAGGAATAAACTAAACAAACCATGGATAAATCCAAGCGGCCTTTTCTTAAATCCAAGCGATCTTTTCGTAGGCGTTTGCCCCCGATTCAATCGGGGGATCGAATTGATTATAGAAACATGAGTTTAATTAGTCGATTTATTAGCGAACAAGGAAAAATATTATCTAGACGGGTAAATAGATTGACCTTGAAACAACAACGATTAATTACTATTGCTATAAAACAAGCTCGTATTTTATCTTTGTTACCCTTTCTTAATAATGAGAAACAGTTTGAAAGAACCGAGTCGACCACCAGAACTGCGGGTCTTCGAGCCAGAAATAAATAGGCTTACTCTTTCTTCACTTGACTAAAAAAAAGTAAAATCCGAACTCAAACGCAGATTGATGTTTTGTTCGAAAAATATGAAAAATATGGATTGAATTATCGTGTCGTAAGAAAAAAAAAGAATCGGGCAAGAATAAAGATTTTTTTTGAGTGTGTTCATTAAGTTTTACTATTTTTTTATCATATTTATTTTGACTTTACCCTCCCGGAGTTCATTCTCCGGGGAACTCCTTTTAAATTATTCCGGTGGATTCTTTCCAATCTACTTCTTTTATGATCTCATTGGAAATCATATAAAGACAATTTTTATTTGATATAGCTATTTGTGCAAGTATTTTACGATTAAGAAGCACCTGTTTCTTATATAGGTCGTGTATTAATCTACTATAACTATAGGATACCCCTATTTCACGAATTACTGCGTTTATTCGAGTGATCCACAAACGGCGAAAATTTATCTTTTGCTTATCCCTATCCCGATGCGACGAAACCAAAGCTCTTATTTTCTGTTGAGTAATTGTTCGAGTAAGTCTTGAATGAGCCCCTCGAAAGCTTGATGCAAATAAACGAATTTTTGTTCTACGTCTCCGAGCTATATTTCCCCGTCTAATTCTGGTCATTGAATAAATGAAACTTTGACGAATAACTAATAGATTTCCTTTCTTTCAGTTATTCTTTTTCCCTTTCCTAGTCTATTAATAACAAAGCTTTTTTCCAATGTATAAACTAAAAATTCCAATGACTTTGGCTACTATAACCTTCCCGACCGCTATTTTTCTTTTTTCTAGACATTTCACTTCGAAATAAGAAATTTCATTTTACTAGGTATCAAAATATAATAAATAAAAAATATAAATGGATAAAGAAATAGTGGCTTCCTTCGTTTATATGGTTACTTCTTAAACGGTGAGGTTTTCTCTATACACCGGAGCCTTTACTTCATTTAAACTTCATTTAATCAATGTTATTGGTAACTTGTATAGTTCACATTCTTTGGCTCTACCCATGAATTATCCAGTAATAGGTCTTTCACGATTAGATCTACTTACACAGTAACGGTATTTAATTATGAAAGTTGGCTGGGTAGCTAACCCTGTTAGTCCGTTCTTGCAAGAGGGGCCTAAGTTTTATGTTTTTATTTTTAAGTAGGATTTTCTCCGCTTAATGGATAACCATTTGCTACCAATGGAGAATTGCTTCTCATCTTAAATTGAGGTGATTGGATTTGCACCAATGGAAACCATAAATTTCATACACAATAGAATGGATAGATTCTTTTTTTTTATACTGTTTTTATACTGAATTGAACGGACTTCTTTTTCTATTCTATCCTATTCCCCGGTACTGATCATTGATACTAAAAAAGGTTTTCTTTCTTTTATCCCAGCTCATGATCTGAACGAGTCGCACATACACCCTAGTACATGTTCCTCGACGCTGAGGGCATCCCCGAAGCGCGGGGGATTTTGTGACATTTCTGATTGGCTGTCTTGTATTTCTAATAAGTTGTTTAATAGTTGGCATGTTGAATCATATCATATAAATAATGGGCTGGTTTAGATCGATCCTAACCTGATGATTTTTAATTACTTCTATTTAATTTTCTAGTAAATTCAGCAAAAATATAAAATAGGAAATCGAGAATTTGCGCGAAAAAAATCCGGGCTTTTCACTCAACCACCGCTACAACATCAACAATTCCATAAGCTCGGGCTTCTGTTGCTGACATAAAAACATCTCTTTCCATGTCTTCCGAGACAACCCATAAGGGTTTGTCCGTTCTTTGTACATAAACCCTTGTGAGGGTTTCACGCAGTTTTAGCAGCTCTTCCGCTTCCAGGATAAATTCTCCCGTTTGTGCCTCATAAAAAGAACTAGCAGGTTGATGAATCATTACCCTGATGGTATAACAAAAGAGGGGTTCCTCTATTTTGCATGATGAATAGAAAAGAAAGATAAAGAATAAAAATAAAAAAAGACAGAATTGAACAACCACAACCGTACGGGCATCTTTTATGCATTGCATACGGCTCTATAATAAAATTTACCTTTACCTTCCATCAAAGAAAAAAATAGGATCTATCAGACCCAGATCGGTAAATGATCAAATTACCACCCTTCCTTTCGTAGGAGTTCAAAAATACTATGATGGTTCCGTTGCTTTATATATATTTATTATTAAGATTATTTGGTTTGTCTGTGTTTCAGCAATCCCAAAGTTGCTTTTTGTAAAATTAAGGAAAAAAATAATCTTTTTTTTATTTTCGAACTCTTTCAGAATACAACTAAGCCCCCGGTGTGAAAATAAAAAAGTTTGTGACGCTGAACTGGAATCTCCAATATAAAAAACAGGAAATACCTTTTATCTCATACTACTCTCTCGATACATAATAAAATGTTTTGAAAAAACAATAAAAATTTTTTTATTTTGATATCGAATTCAAAGTGCCATGCTATTATTACTTAATATTCATATGGCGAAGGCATAGTCTTATTTTTTTCTCTCAAATAAAAACCTCATTGGCGCCGAGCGTGAGGGAATGCTAGACGTTTGGTAATTTCTCCTCCGGCCAAGATAAAAGATCCCATTGAAGCGGCTAATCCCATGCATATTGTCTGTACATCTGGTCGCACAAATTGCATTGTATCATAAATAGCCACTCCAGGGATAACCCATCCGCCGGGAGAGTTTATAAACAAATAGAGATCTTTGGTATCATTCTCTATACTGAGATATACCATAAGACCAATAAGTTGGTTCGAGATCTCGCTATCAACCTCTTGTCCTAAAAAAAGTAATCTTTCTCGATAAAGTCGGTTGATTAGGGTAAAATTATATCCCTTACGAACCGTACAGGCGCCTTTTGGTGCATACGGTTCAACAAAAAATTGCAAAAAAAAGAATCAATGTGCAGATTCCAATCCTCTTTATTTTTTTATATTCGTAGAAGGCTCTTTCTGACTTCTAACGAAAGGACTTTTCTTCGATTTTTAAAAAAAGACAGGTTTTTGCTCCTTTTCGTATAATATTCTTGTAATAGAAAAATAATAGAAAAGAAAAAAAAAAGAAGTCACTAAACTTATCGAATTAACTTCTTATTGATATATTGTTTCATCGAGATCTAATCCAAATCACAATGTCGTTTTCTTGTTCCTGAATGGGCCCTGTTAATCTTTTTAGGTTTATGCTCTACTCCGGGTAAGGATACGCCCGATTTTGATTTGTACATATAGGACAAATGATTCCATTACCATTTCTTTTTGTTATGACTTCCCCCCTTTTTCAATTTTTATGCCTTCCGCCAAAAATTGTATGTATTCATGCATATTATTGTATGTATTCATGCATATTAATATTACTCGATTGATTAAGAGTTTGAGATGGCTTCTCTTTACAAAAAGAAATCGTTTATGATACAAATAGTAATCATAGATCTATTTCCAATTGGGCTTTTTCTAAACGGAGCCTGGATACTTAAGTTTTTTAGTTCCACTAAGCTAACCATAAATTTTTCTAATTATAATAGTAATTCCCCCCAAAATGTATCTA